ACTACGAGCAAATAGCACACCTTTCAAAAGTATCAATACTGTCACATGAATCGTAAATGCATGAATATGATGTACCAAGAAATCCGCAGTTCCTAAATAAATTGGCGCCGAGGCTATTTTGCCACCCACTGCAACTACACCGCCCCAACTCAAACCAATGTTTGCTGTTGCATCCGGTGTTAAAAAAGTATGGGTTTTTTGTATCCATTGCGCAAAAACGGGTTGTAATTGTATAGCAGTATCAGAAAACATATCTTGAGGGCGCCCTAAAGCACTCATCGTATCATTATGAATATACAAACCAAAACTGTGAAAACCTAGAAACATACATACCCAGTTGAGATGTGAGATAATTGCATCACGATGTCGAAGCACACGATCCAACAGATCATTGTATCGATTAGTTGGATCATAGTCTCTTACCAGAAAGATGGCTGCATGCGCGGCCGCACCAACTATAAGAAATCCCCCAATCCACATGTGATGGGTAAATAATGACAATTGTGTACCATAGTCAGTAGCTATATATGGATAAGGGGGCATTGCATACATATGGTGAGCTATAATAATCGTTACTGAGCCGAGCATTGCTAGGTTGAGAGCTAATTGAGCATGCCATGAGGTTATTAGGATCTCATATAGACCCTTATGGCCCTTACCCGTAAATGGTCCCTTATGAACATTTAAAATCTCTTTTAGTCCATGACCAAGGCCCCAGTTGGTCCTATACATGTGCCCCGCTATAAGGAAAAGAATCGCAATCGCTAAATGATGGTGCACAATATCAGTCATCCACAGACCACCAGTTACTGGATCTAATCCTCCACGAAACGTGAGAAAGTCGGCATATTTTGACCAATTCAAAGTGAAAAGTGGGGTTGTTCCCTCGGAAAAACTGGGATAAACTTGAGCCATAAGATGTCGATTAAGGATCAATTCATGAGGAAGTGGGATTTCCTTAGGGTCGACTCCAGCGTTTAGAAATTGGTTAATTGGTAGAGAGACATGAACTTGATGACCCGCCCAACTGAGAGACCCAAGTCCGAGTAGACCTGCCAAATGATGATTCAACATTGATTCGGCATCTTGAAACCACGCCAATTTTGGAGCCGCTTTATGATAATGAAACCAACCAGCAAAAATCATGACTGCGGCAAAAACCAATGCACCAATTGAGGTACAATAAAGTTGTAATTCACTAGTTATTCCAGAGGCTCTCCACAGCTGAAAAAAACCAGAGGTGATTTGTATTCCTCGGAAACCCCCGCCGACATCACCATTCAGAATTTCTTGACCCACTATTGGCCAAACCACCTGGGCGCTAGGCCGAATGTGAGTTGGCTCAGCTAACCACGATTCATAATTGGAAAAACGAGCGCCGTGGAAATACATGCCACTCAGCCAAATAAAGATTATCGAGAGTTGCCCAAAATGGGCACTAAATACTTTTCGTGATATCTCCTCCAAATCACTAGTATGGCTATTGAAATCGTGAGCATCAGCATGTAGGTTCCAGATCCAAGTGGTAGTATCGGGACCTTTCGCTAGAGTTCTTGAGAAATGCCCTGGCCTGGACCATTCCTCAAACGAGGTTTTAACAGGATCCCTATCTACCAAAATTTTGCCTTCCGATTCGGGCGAACGAATAATCATAGAGTCCTCCTCTTTTCTTTATGGATAACACATACAACGAGACCTGCTAATACTCATAAATCATTAGTGAATATTTTTATCCCTTTTTATTCTTTATTAATGATAAATGATAGCAATTCTGCTCTGAAAAGTGATATGAAATTAAGTATTTAGATCTATTATGACATAGACGTTTGGCGCCCAACGGACCTTTTTCCTTTTCAGATAAAGACGACTTTTTTGTCCAACTTCATGAATCTTTCTATATAAATTTAAAAATTCGTCGACGGGGCTGTTTCATTTTTTCCATAGAAGCTCGAATTTATCCCATTATCTCACGAACAACCAATACTGCCAGACATATCAAGGTAAGAAGTTTATTGAAATTGAAAAAAGGGAACTCTTTTATTTGGATCGCCAAGTTATCTTCAACCAATTCTGCGCTTCTATATAATTACCGGGAGTCAGGGTTCTAGCTTGTTTCCAATACTCAGCGGCTTGATCAAACCAAGCCTCCGCAATTTCAGAATCTCCCTGTTTAAGGGCTTGTTCACCCCGGTAATGACAAATCACAGCCATATTATTAAATGCTTGTGGTAAGAAAGGATTTCGTTCTATGGCTCGACAATAATATTCCAAAGCTTTAGAATGTTCTCCATTACTTGTATGGATAATACCTATATTATAGAGTATATAACTTCGATCATATGGATCCATTTCTAGGTGCATAGCTTCATAATAATTTTGTAGAGCTTCTGCATAATTTCCTTCGTATTGAGCTAACATCCCATTTATGTAATAGGTAAACGCCTCTTTTTCTCCTGAAGTTGTTGGAATTATTCGTAATAATATATTGGCGAGAATTGAAAATGTCTTATCAATAAAATTTTGATTTCTTTGCGATCTGGGCATGAGTATAAATTCATTCTCTAATTCTTTCCCACTCGGGTCCTACAAAATAACAGAAAATACATTATCTAAAAAAAATAGGAACCTTTTGGTGAAAAATTCGCCATTAAAATTTATTTGTCCGATCAATCAAAAGAAAAATCATTAGTTTAAAAAGGGCGTGATTCACGCGTAATTTGGGACATCCTCTCTCCTCTTTAGTAGGGTTTATTTAGGAGAGGTGGCCGAGTGGTTGCAAGGCGTAGCATTGGAACTGCTATGTAAACTTTTTTGTTTACCGAGGGTTCGAATCCCTCTCTTTCCGGTTCATTTGCTAAATTTTGAGCATCAACGGATTGAATCCTAGAACAAGAGACATTTTAGATCTTTACTTCCTCATTCCTGTTACACGTCAAAATCAAAGAAAGAAAATAGAAATAATAATTTAGAATAAACACTGAGTTCGGAGTTCGTTTTGTTCACCTTAGTTTAATTTACTTTACCAAAACCACCTGAATCTTAGTTAGGGTTAAGTCTGCCGAGAATAATATTCTACGACTAGCAATTCATTTATTTTTAAACCGATCCAGTTCGTATCCACCACTTTATTGACTAAGCCTTTATACGGCATTGAGGAAAGGGTTAAATGATTCGCCAATTCTTTACGAGCGAATAGCTCCATAGAATTTTCAATAAGAACGCCGGATTTTTTTTTATTGTTTGGCATAATAAGATCGCGGGGTTTGCAACGATAACTTGGTCGATCTACTAGACGACCATTTACTAAAATATGTCTATGGTTAACTAATTGACGTGCTGCCGAAATCGTAGAAGCCATACCTAATCGAAAAAGAATGTTATCCAAACGCATTTCAAGCAATTGAAGTAAAACTTTACCAGTTGAACCCGTGGCTTTTCTGGCAATTCGAACGTAATTTATTAACTGCTGTTCTGTAAGACCATAATGAAAACGCAATTTTTGTTTTTCTTCGAGTCGAATTCGATATTCGGAACGAGATTGGTTCCGATGATCGCGTAAAGCCCTTGGGCTTTTATTAGTTAACCCTGGTAAAGCCCCAAGGCGGCTTATTTTTTTTAAACGAGGTCCTCGATAACGCGACATAAACACTCCTTATTTTTTATATGCGATTAGATCATCTATCATTCTATTATAAAATATGTAATAAAGAATTACATATTTTATAATAGAATCAGATAGCAATTTTTTTTTTTAATTTTAAGCAAATTGGAAAAAAAAATGCATTCTAATTTGAACTTCCGATCTTCCTCAATTGAAAGGACACTATAACTCATGGCAAAAATAACATTAAAATGTGGAAAAGCCAGCTATCGGAATCGAACCGATGACCCTCGCATTACAAAGGCGATGCTCTAACCGCTGAGCTAAGCCGGCCAACATGAGATAATTTTTCTTTTTAAGTAGTTAAGTAGTAAGTAATGGAATGGAATTAGGAATTCTCATTTATGACTAAGGGTTATTCTTGATTCTTACTGTATTCCTCCAATCAATGAATGTCGAACTAGAGTTTCCAAATTTTATTTATATTTTTTATATTTGAATTTCAATTTTTTTGTTTATAAACCCTTTACTATGTCTTAACTACTAAAGAAATAATCCAGAATTAAAGATTTCTTTCAGTATTTTATTTTAAATTCTTTTTTTTAGTTTTTTCTTGAAGTCCACTCTAAAATGCCTATTGAATAGTGTTAAAGTATAGATTCAAATATTTAATTCTATTATTTGATTTTCTCAGTTATTTAGAAAAAAGTGAATAAACCCTTTAAGGAGTTTAATGAGAATAAAGAAAAGGAAGGGGATATGGCGAAATTGGTAGACGCTACGGACTTAATTGGATTGAGCCTTGGTATGGAAACTTACTAAGTGATCACTTTCAAATTCAGAGAAACCCTGGAATGAATACAAAGGGCAATCCTGAGCCAAATCCTTCTTATACTCTTATAAAAAAACTAAGGAGAGGTGCAGAGACTCAACGGAAGCTTTTCTAACCAATGCAAAAAGAGAGTCTGATAGATCTTTTTACCAAACTGATTAGAGAATAAAGAGAGAGTCCTTTTCTACATGTCAATATGGACAGTAATGAAATTTTCAGTAAGAAGAAAATCCGTCGATTTGAAAAATCATGAGGGTTCAAGTCCCTCTATCCCCAAACGCCTAAAAAATTGCTCTCTCTATTTTTTTTTTTCATTTGGTTGGTGATCGGTTTAAATGGGAAACGTCCCTTTTTAACTTACAATTTCCGGTTTCATTTCCTTTGCTTGTCCCTAATCTAATTTAGAATTAAAATAGAAAATATGCAATAGGAGATGGGTCGGGATAGCTCAGTGGGTAGAGCAGAGGACTGAAAATCCTCGTGTCACCAGTTCAAATCTGGTTCCTGACACACAAATGATTTTGTACGTATCTATTTTCGTCGGACTCGAACCATCTTTTTATCAGTTTCTCCATAAGCGGAAGCGCATTATAAATCAAGGAACATGATAAACCTATGGGGTTTCTCTGAACTGGTCGTAGTGAAATGGCGTTGATTTCCGAGTAAAATCAAAAACCTCCAGTTGAGACACGTTTATAGTGAATTTAATAAAACGAACGAAATTTTACTCCGACCTAATCAAATTTGATAAGGCCAGAAGTTTGACTTTTTTATTTTTGGTTGAATCAAATATCTACTTAACTCAGTGGTTTAGAGTACTGCTTTCATACGGCGGGAGTCATTGGTTCAAATCCAATAGTAGATCTAACTTATTAGATATGATTTAGGCAGATATCTAATAAGTTTTTCACCACCCGTTTGTTTTTAGAAAATTAGAAAAGTGCATTGCTGGCCTTTATCCGTGTTTGAGCACGACGTAGAGCGAAATTTGCCTCAATTTTTTGTCTCATTCCTTCAGCTTTTTTAAAGTTTGTCTCTGCTATTTTAAGACTTTCCTGAGCTTCTTCGCACGAAATTTCACTACCTCTTTCGGCATCAGTGACCAAAATAGTTATTGCATTATTAGCTATTCGAGCAACTCCCCCCATGAGAGCAATCGAAAACCATTGGCCATTCAAATTTAGTCTCAAAATACCTATATCTAGAGCCGTAGCAATAGGGATGTGATTTGGTAATATTCCAAGTTGTCCACTATTGGTAGATAAAATGATTTGTTCCACTTCTGAATCCCAAACAATTCGATTTGGAGTCAGTACACAAAGTTTTAATGAGGTCATTTAGTAAAATTTTTTTCCTTTTCTAACATCGCTTTCGCGGTAGCTTCATCAATACTACCCACCAAATAAAAAACCTGTTCCGGAAGATCATCTAATTCCCCAGAAAGGATCAAAGTACATCCCCTAATAGTTTCCGCGAGACTAACATATTTACCTGGAGAACCAGTGAATACTTCTGCTACGAAAAAAGGTTGGGATAAAAAACGCTCAATTTTTCGCGCTCGTGCTACAGTTAAACGATCTTTGTCAGATAATTCGTCCAGCCCAAGGATAGCTATAATGTCCTGGAGTTCTTTATAACGTTGTAAAGTTTGCTTTACTCCTTGCGCCGTTTTATAATGTTGCTCGCCAACGATCTGCGGTTGCAACATCATTGACGTTGAATCTAAGGGATCTACTGCTGGATAGATACCTTTCGCAGCTAAATTTCTTGAGAGTACAGTGGTTGCATCTAAATGTGCAAATGTTGTAGCAGGAGCAGGATCTGTTAAATCGTCTGCAGGTACATAAACTGCTTGAATCGAGGTTATGGAACCTTCTTTGGTGGATGTAATTCTTTCTTGTAAAGAACCCATTTCGGTACTCAGGGTCGGTTGATAACCTACAGCAGAAGGCATTCTGCCCAATAAAGCCGAAACTTCGGATCCCGCTTGGACAAAACGAAATATATTATCAATAAAGAGAAGTACGTCTTGCCTATTAACATCTCGAAAATATTCCGCCATAGTTAGGGCGGTCAAACCAACTCTCATACGAGCTCCTGGGGGTTCATTCATCTGACCGTAAACTAAGGACACTTTGGATTCTGCCAGCTTTTGTTGATTAATAACTCCAGACTCTTTCATTTCCATATAAAGATCATTTCCTTCACGAGTACGCTCCCCTACTCCGCCAAATACGGATACTCCTCCGTGAGCTTTGGCAATATTGTTAATTAATTCCATAATGAGTACTGTTTTTCCTACTCCAGCTCCCCCAAACAGCCCGACTTTTCCTCCACGACGATAGGGGGCTAAAAGATCGACAACTTTAATTCCTGTTTCAAAAATTGATAATCGTGTATCTAACTTTATAAAGGCGGGTGCAGATCTATGAATAGGAGAAATTTTATTAGTCTCGACAGGACCCAATTGATCCACAGGCTCCCCAAGCACGTTGAAAATTCGTCCCAATGTTGATCCACCGACCGGAACACTTATAGGAGTTCCCGTGTCAATGACTTCCATACCTCGCATTAGACCCTCTGTATCACTCATAGCGATAGCTCGAACTCGATTATTACCCAATAATTGCTGGACCTCGCAAGTCACGTTTGGTTCCTTATTGTGTCGTCCTTGAACTACCAGAGCATTATAAATAGAAGGCATCTTACCTGGTGGAAAAGCTACATCAAGTACCGGACCAATTATTTGGACGATATACCCTCGTTTTTTTTTTTCAATCGAGGAAACCCCATAATCATAATTAGGAGGTAGTCTCATAGAATTGAATGAGAATCAAAAAAGAATACTTTTCAAATTCATTAAGTAAAAGAGAAATGTTCTAGCTGTGGGGGTAATTCAATATGGGATTTTGGTTTTAGCGTTTAGTATTATCTAATAAAATCAAAGTCACTCCCTCCCTTCAAGTTTATGCAATACATTTTATTTTTATGCTCATTATTTCAGGTTAAAATTCAAAGAGGGGTTGCACGAGATAGATGAAATAGGATATACTATATTATTGATGTGTTTGTTATTTGGAAACGAAACTCAAATACCAATTATGAGATGAGAATTCGGTCAAATACGCTTTTCATTCCTGTCGAATAGATCTTGTTGTTATTAATTTATGAGTTTTGAAGGAGGAATTTATGTCACCACAAACAGAGACTAAAACAAGTGTTGCATTCCAAGCTGGTGTTAAAGACTACAAATTAACGTATTATACTCCTGATTACCAAACCAAGGCTACTGATATCTTAGCAGCATTCCGAGTAACGCCGCAACCTGGAGTTCCACCTGAAGAAGCCGGGGCTGCAGTAGCTGCCGAATCTTCTACTGGTACATGGACAACTGTGTGGACCGATGGACTGACGAGCCTTGATCGGTACAAGGGGCGATGCTATCATATTGAGCGCGTGTTTGGAGAAAAAGATCAATATATTGCTTATGTAGCTTACCCTTTAGACCTTTTTGAAGAAGGTTCGGTGACCAACATGTTTACTTCAATTGTAGGGAATGTATTTGGCTTCAAAGCCCTGCGCGCTTTACGGCTCGAAGATCTACGAATACCTCCAGCTTATACTAAAACTTTTCAAGGCCCACCTCATGGCATCCAAGTTGAGAGAGATAAATTGAATAAATATGGTCGTCCTCTGTTGGGATGTACTATTAAACCAAAATTGGGTTTATCCGCTAAAAATTATGGTAGAGCGGTTTATGAATGTCTTCGTGGTGGACTTGATTTTACCAAAGATGATGAGAATGTAAACTCACAACCCTTTATGCGTTGGAGAGATCGTTTCTTATTTTGTGCTGAAGCAATTTATAAATCACAGGCTGAAACCGGTGAAATAAAAGGACATTACTTAAATGCTACTGCAGGTACATGTGAAGAAATGTTAAGGCGAGCTTTTTTTGCTAAAGAATTGGGAGTTCCAATTATAATGCATGACTATTTAACAGGAGGATTCACTGCAAATACTTCTTTGGCTCACTTTTGTCGAGAAAATGGACTACTTCTTCATATTCACCGTGCAATGCATGCAGTTATTGATCGACAAAAGAATCATGGGATACATTTCCGTGTACTAGCGAAAGCATTACGTTTATCTGGTGGCGATCATATTCACGCGGGTACTGTAGTAGGGAAACTAGAAGGAGAGAGAGAGATCACTTTGGGCTTTGTTGACTTATTACGCGATAATTTTGTTGAAAAAGACCGAAGGCGGGGGATTTATTTTACTCAAGACTGGGTTTCTTTACCTGGTGTTTTGCCCGTGGCTTCAGGGGGTATTCATGTTTGGCATATGCCTGCTCTAACCGATATTTTTGGCGATGATTCTGTACTACAATTTGGTGGCGGAACTTTAGGTCACCCGTGGGGAAATGCACCAGGTGCCGTAGCTAATCGAGTTGCTCTCGAAGCATGTGTCCAAGCTCGTAACGAAGGACGTGATCTTGCGCAGGACGGCAATTCAATTATTCGACAAGCTAGCAAATGGAGCCCGGAACTAGCTGCTGCTTGTGAGGTATGGAAGGAGATTCAATTTAACTTTAAATCAGTGGATACCTTGGATCTAAATGAGATATGAAAGAACGAGAAAAATGGGAGGTTCCATTTAGTAAATAAAGGATAGGAAGAAAAATTGTGGGGGAAGACTGACCCCTTGGCGCAATCTGTTAATAAAATTAAAATACGAAAAGGTAAACGGATTGAGCTGACTACAAATGAAAGAGTTTTTTGCGTTGCTACATTGATATTTTATCGTATATGAGGGTCACTAGGTCCATGTATTGCTATATAATCTTATATATCTAATAGGATCCAACGTTCTAAAACAAACTAATTCAAGCAAAATAAGAAAAATAGACGAATATTATGAATAAATACTGAAATGAATATGAGAAATAATGGATATATAATTTTTTGATTATAGATTGTAATTTCTTTGTTTTCGCCAAAGATTACCATAAATATCTATCCTGTCTTCATACTCTTTTATTCGTTATTGAACCTCTCAACATTTACAACAGATAAATTTTTCCACGGTTCATTTTTATTTTCATGGTGAATTATGTTTGTCCCATACGGAAATCTTTATTACTATCTCTTTTATTTTATAAGTGAAATAATTTTCTATAACATTGCATGATTAGAATAATATATTCGGTTTTTTAATTTGGGCTTTTACTTTCGGCACTTCTTTTCGATCGTATTCACAACTTTGTGATTGGATTCACTATTGTTTTGCTTTATTCAATATGTTATTATCACATTCACCAATATTTTTTTCCTTTTTTCAATAGGGTTTTTAGTTTAATTCGAGTTCCAGATTTTTTTATCTTATTGAAGATTTTTTTTTCCAAAAGGAGGAACAAAAATACTATGATGCAAAATTGGATAAATAATTCCTTTCATAGGGAGTTCGAACAAGAGTCAGATTTTTGCAGTATTGTTGAAAATAGTGCTTTCAATTTGAAAGGTGGGGATCAATACAATGAAGCTTTTATCATTACGGATATGACCGGAGAAAAGGATGCTATCTATTTTGATATTACCAGTGATATTTTGGAGAATGATCCTTATCAAACTCATTCAATTGAAAATTATTTTCGGGCAGAAAAAGGTATAAGTATTAACACTTATAGGTATATTGATGAATTGATTTTTTGTGATGGAAAATCCCAGCAAAAACAAAAAGAAAAAGACCGCACGGAATTGATTAAAAAAGAACAACTTCAGTTGATAAACAACCGCAATCCAGATCATTATAGGCTTTTGTGGGATCAATGTGAAAATTGTTTTATTCCAAATTATAAAAAGGTGTTGAAATCCAACATGCAAATTTGTGAAGAATGCGGATCTTATTTTAAAATGACTAGTTCAGATAGAATTGACCTTTTGATTGATGAAGGAACGTGGAATCCTCTGGATCAAGACATGGTTTCTCTGGATTCCATTGAATTTGATTCTGAAATGGAATTGGAATGTTACGAAGACACTATTAAGGAATGGAATGAAAAAATGTATCGGGCTTTAATCCGCAAGTTATACAACGACCTGAAGGAGGGCCAAGAACTGCAAATAACTGCCAACTTAATTGAGGAACCATGGCTCCCAGAATCTGTTAAACCGGAGGAGATGGACGAGAAATGGACGAAACCAGACCTGGATGAGGACGAGGATATCGACCTAACTGGACAACGGGACCAAGAATGGGAGACATACATGAAACTGAACACTCCCAACCCTTGGAACGCGGAAGTGCATACCGGCCTGGATGAGGGTGAGGAATCACAGGACGAAGAGGAATGGATATGGGAACTGGATGAGGGCGAAGAATCGCAGGAAATTGAGGACTCAGAGGCCAACGAAGAAGAGGACGCCCCATATGGAGAACGTCTTACTTTTTATAAAAAAGAAACAGGCTTACTTGACGCAGTTCAAACAGGCGTAGGCCAACTAAATGGTCTTCCCATCGCACTTGGGGTTATGGATTTTCGGTTTCTGGCAGGTAGTATGGGATGCGTAGTAGGAGAGAAAATAACTCGGTTAATTGAGTACGCTACTAAAAACTTATTACCTCTTATTATACTTTCTGCTTCTGGAGGTGCCCGTGTTCACGAAGGAAGTTTAAGTTTGATGCAAATGGCTAAAATATCTTCGGCTTTATATGAGTATCAATCGAATAAAAGATTATTTTATGTATCAATTCTTACATCACCGACAACAGGTGGAGTGACAGCTAGTTTTGCCATGTTAGGTGATATTATTATTACCGAACCTGGTACTTTCGTTGCATTTGCGGGTCCAAGAGTAGTTCAACAAATATTAAATGAAACTATCCCCGAGGAAGAACAAGAGGCTGAATCTTTATTTGAAAAAGGTTTCTTTGACTTAATTGTACCCCGCCATCTTTTAAAAAGCGTTATTAGTGAGTTATTTAAGCTACATGCGCTTTAAATGCAAACCAAATTCCGGATGTAACTTAGTAAGCCTGGGATTATCATTCATTGGAATGGTTTGTTTAATTCTATATAATTCTGGATTATTATTTGAATATGGCTCTAAAAAAGAATCGTTTGTAGATCAAATGAGTATCCATTTTTTGGAAAGTGAGACTTTAATCTTATTGTATTAAGGGGGCTTTCTTATTTTAAATCTAACCAAGTTGCTTAATTACTCCTAAGCATTTCCGGAAAACTAGTGCTAAGTTTTATAAAACTAGTACTAGTTGAATGGGGTATTTTCACAATACCAATAAATTAAATTCGGAGCATGTATGAGTTGGCGATCAGAACAGATATGGATAGAACTTATCCCGGGCTCTAGAAGAGGAAGTAATTTTTTATGGGCTTCTATCCTCTTTTTCGGTTCCTTAGAATTCCTATTAGTTGGCACTTCCAGTTATCTTAGTCAAAATTTGATATATTTTTTCCCCCAAGGGATAGTCATGACATTCTATGGAATTTCGGGCTTGTTTATTAGTTTATATTTGTGGTCTATGCTGTTCTGGAATGTTGGTGGTGGTTATGATCAATTTGATAAAACGAGGGGAGTCGTATGTATTTTTCGTTGGGTATTTCCTGGCAGAAATCGTCGCATACTGTTACGATTCTTTATAAAGGATATAAGGTCGATTAGAATAGAAGTGAAAGAGGGTTTTTATACTCGCCGGGTCCTTTATATGGACATCCGAGGCCAGAAGGCCATTCCTTTGACTCGTACTGATGAAATTTTGACCCCAGTCGAAATTGAGAAAAGAGCTGCTGAATTGGCTAGTTTTTTGTGTGTACCAATTGAAGTTTTCTAGAAAATATAATATGGAATTACATAAAATATAAAATTTAAGTCTTCTCAATTTTGGTATTGAATATTTTGCTAAGGCTCTCCTCATTTGATAGAAATGGCAGCTCAGTCGTCTTATAGAGCATAACTCTCGAACTAAACTATAAATTGATGAGTCTTAGGATGTATTTTTGGTGGATTCAAATATTCACAAAATTAAAGAAAAACTCCATTCATTAAGTTATAGAACAACTGTATCTTAAGTAAGAAGTTTTTTTTTTTTAATTTATTAAAGAAAATGGTTGGGTTGATTCAAAATTCTAAGATGAAAAAATGACAAAAAAGAAAATTTTCACTCCTCTTTTATATCTTTCCTTTCTAGTCTTTTTGCCCTGGTGGATTTATTTAGCATTGACTCAATGTATGAGATCTTGGCTTACTTATTGGTGGAATACTAGGCAATCCGAACTTTTCTTGAATAGAATTCAAGAAAATAGTCTTTTAGAAAAATTTGTAGAATTAGCGGACTTTCTCTTCTTGGACGAAATAATTCAAAACGACTTCCCAACAGACCCACAAAAATTGAATAAACAAATCTATGAAGAAACAATTCAACTAATAAATATCCAAAATGAAAATTCCATCCAGATGATTTTTCACTTATTGACAAATATGATCTATTTTATTATTCTAAATGGTTTGGCTATTTGGCGTGAAGAAAACCCCCTTAGTATTCTGAACTCTTGGTCGCAAAAATTCTTATTTAATTTAAGTGATACAGTGAAAGTCTTTTTCCTTCTTCTATTCACGGATTTTTTTTTTGGATATCATTCAACCCGTGGTTGGGAATTCACGATTGGCTTTCTCTATCACTCTTTTGGATTTGGTCATAATGATCAAATTATATCCTGTCTTGTTTGCATAATTCCGGTTAGTCTTGATATAAGTTTTAAATATTTTCTTTTCCTCTATTTAAACCGTGTCTCTCCGTCACTTCTAATTATTTATAATTCAATAGGTGAGGTTATATGAAGCTTAAATTTTCATTTTTTGAAACTTGGATTCTTGCTTGTTAGATTTTAAACGTTAATCCTGCTTGTTTAGTTTAAAATTGAGAAAATCTAGATGAATTTTTTATTTGAGCAACTGAGCGAATCATGGTATTGGTATAGTAGACAAGCTAACTCTTTATTATTGTATTTATTTTCGAATTCACAATTGGCCCATGCACACTAGAAATCTTTTTTCTTGGAGAACTCAACCGATTACTCAATCTATTTCGGCATTCCTTATGATGGTTATCCTAACTCGGACATCTATTTCAAATGCCTATCCCCTTTTTGCACAACAGGGTTATGAAAATCCACGAGAAGCAACTGGTCGTATTGTCTGCGCTAATTGCCATTTAGCGAATAAGCCTGTGAATATAGAGGTACCACAAGCGGTACTTCCTGATACTGTATTTGAGGCCGTTGTGCAAATCCCTTATGATCTCCAAGTGAAACAAGTTCTTTCTAATGGGAAAAAGGGTGGTTTGAATGTGGGAGCGGTTCTTATTTTACCAGAGGGTTTTGAATTAGCTCCCCCTAATCGTATTTCTCCCGAGCTGAAAGAAAAAATAGGAAATTTGTCTTTTCAGAGTTATCGCCCAAATCTAAAAAATATTTTTGTGGTGGGACCTGTGCCTGGGCAGAAATATACGAAAATAACATTTCCCATACTTTCTCCAAACCCTGCGAATAATAAGCGAGCCCACTTCTTAAAATATCCTATATATGTGGGTGCGAATAGGGGAAGAGGTCAGATTTATCCTGACGGTAGCAAAAGTAATAATACAGTTTTTAACGCTACAGCATCTGGTAGTGTTAGCAAAATAATACGAAATGAAAAGGGTGGTTATGAAATAATCATTAAAGAGGAATCGGATAGTCATGAAGTCGTAAATCTTATTCCCCCTGGACTCGAACCGCTTGTTTCCGAGGGAGAATGTATAAAATTGGATCAACCATTAACGAGTAATCCTAATGTGGGCGGATTTGGTCAAGACGATGCGGAAATAGTACTACAAGATCCATTACGTGTCCAAGTACTTTTATTTTTTTTTGCAGCAATTATTTTGGCACAAATATTTTTGGTTCTCAAAAAGAAACAATTTGAGAAAGTGCAATTGACCGAAATGAATTTATAAGCTCATCAAGTTCAAAATATTATAAAAGATAATTTCAAGTATTCAATATCTATTGTTTCTTATTCTTCCAAAGTTTTTACTAGATGTCCAGGCATAAAATTTTCGACTTAAGCCCTAATCAAACATTTTTTCTATTCAGAAAATATATGGAAGATATCAATTAAGAGCTAAAGCCTAGATTCCTTTTTTACTGTTTTACACAACCAGAGGGAGTTACAGATCTTCTTGTGTCAATATTTCAAGTATCAGTTTTTGTACACTTTATAATGTAATAATACTTTAAATATTTTCATTTTCTAAGAAAAAATTTAAGAACTCACCTTGATTTAATTGACTTTCAAATCCAAATCAAGTTGAGTTCTTCCACGTTGATGTCTACAACCCCACCCAGCTTATTCCTCAATACTATGAGACTATAGAGATGAGCCTAATCCCGAATAAGAACCATAAAAGAAAATACCTATTAAACCGATGACAATAATACCTGTTAGAGTACCTATTATCCAAAGAGGAATCCTTCCAGTAGTATCGGTCATTGATTCCGCTCCTCCCACACTTTATCAAACGGGCATGCTGTAGCCATAAACAGTCATTGATAATTCTTCTAGAAGAAACCTTCCGAATGTGCTAATAGAATGCCTCACATCACCTTATTCTTAATTGAAAAAATAATTTGAGAATAAAACAGCAAGTACAAAAATGAGTAATAACCCCCAGTATAGACTGGTACGATTCAATTCCACAGTTTGTTCGTTTGGGTTTGATGGTTGTGTCGTAGCTATATAATTTGGATTTAGTTAATTTCAACTTCTATCGTTGGATGAACTGCATTGCTGATATTGATCCCAAAAAAAAGACGGTAGGTATAGCTAGGCCATGAACAGCCAACCATCGTACTGTAAAAATTGGATAGGTTCGATCTATAGTCATTGGGACCTCCTACTAAATGATTGGTTAAATTCATTCTGCTCTTCCAAAGGTTCAAAACGGCTAGTTATTAATGGAATTCCTTGTTGGCTCTCTGTAAAATATTCATTTGGTCGAGGGCTCCCAAATACATCGTAAGCTAAACCGGTACTAACAAATAACCAACCCGCAATGAATAGGGATGGGATTGTAATACTATGAATAACCCAATATCGAATACTGGTAATTATATCAGCAAATGAGCGTTCTCCTGTGTTTCCAGACATTTTGAACTCCGTATATTCTTGTTAATTCAAAAAGAGCATCTTTATGAGATTATCACCTAATAAGTTTCATTCTCCTATTTTTAATGTACTAACGGAATTTGATTTCATATTGAAATGCTAAATTTTTGTATAAAATGTAAATTCTATTAATTTTGGGTGAATAGTTTGCGAGATAGATGTTTAATTAATTAATTTAGGTATTTTTTGGGGAAATAATTTTGAAAACAACCTATTTAAATGAGCCGTAAATTATGCTTACTATAACTAGTTATTTTAGTTTTTTATTGGTAGCTTTCACTCTAACTTTAGCTCTTTTTATTGGTCTAAGCAAGAGACGACTGATTTAATATTCTTCAATATCAATAAATAAAAGATTTCTGCGGTCTAGGATTCTGGTTCCACGTATCCTATAGTTCGTGGTTATTTATTGTGTTAAGTTACTTTGATCCCTCAATTCTTTATTAGAGGATTTTAATTATTGATTATTGAGATGATTCTCTATGTTTTAGTATTTTATTAGTATATATATTATACTACCTATTACTTCTTTTTGCTTTTTTTAAATATCAAATCTATATGATAGAAGCGTTTCTATTGGGAATCATTTTAGGTACAATTTCTATTACCTTAATTGGCTTATTCGTAACAGCATATTTACAGTACAGACGTGGTGATAAGTTGGATTTTTGATGAATTTAACGCTCTCGTTTATCTATATTTATATTGACCTTCTCTTGAATCCCCAATAGATCTAACGCCCAGAACTGAATTCAAAATTTCTTAATCTTAAGAAGTTAAAAAGCACGCTCTGTAGGATTTGAACCTACGACATTGGATTTTGGAGACCCACGTTCTACCGAACTGAACTAAGAGCGCTTTCTTATTAGAATAGAAAATACTCTAAATAGAAGCATTCATTTCCTAATTCGGAATTATTAAATTGGCATTTAGCATACTACTCCATTAAAATCAAAAAGGTTCAAAAGAGAGCATAATTGAAGTAGGGATGACAGGATTTGAACCCGTGACATTTTGTACCCAAAACAAACGCGCTACCAAGCTGCGCTACATCCCTTGAATATTAGATCAAAACAATTTTTATTTTATTTAGTATACACAAGAATACATCAGAGAAAAATCTAAATCTATATTTAATTACAAGTTGGATATAAAAATTAAAAAAGAAAAGAGAGGGGAGATTTTTTGATGCGATATTTTAAAACATATCTATCCGTCGCACCAGTACTAAGTACACTTTCGTTGGGGTTTTTAGCTGGTTTATTAATAGAAATTAATCGGTTTTTCCCGGATGCGGTGACATTCCCCTTTTTTTCATTCTAGTCATTTCTTTTATAGGAGCAAAAAGAAATACTAAGGTTCCGAACTCAAGGATAGAGTTTCGTCTTTCAAAAAGAGTAAAAGAAAGGAGGGTCATGGAAAAGAAGAAAGATGTCCGAGGAAAGGTTATTTTAGAATGTACAAGTTGTGTACGAAATAGTCTGAAGAAGGTATCAACAGGCGTTTCTAGATATATAACTCAAAAGAACCGCCACAATACACCCAATAGATTAGAATTGAAAAAATTTTGTCCCCATTGTCACAAACATACGATTCATGGAGAAATCAAAAAATAAATGGATCTTTTCATGAAGTGGGACAGGGAACGCCTTTTAGTTTCTGGATAATGAGAATTTATTGTCATCCTAAAAACTTCGAATTTTACATGCATATGCGGTATAAGGAATAAATAAAAAATGGATAAAAACAAGGGACCTCTTCGGAAATCTAAAAAATCTTTTCGTAAGCCTTTGCCCCCGATTCACTCAGGGGATCGAATTGATTATCAAAATATTGACTTAATGAGACGATTTCTTAGTCAACAAGGAAAAATATTATCTAGACGAGTGAATAGATTGACCTTAAAACAACAACGACTACTTACTCTTGCAATAAAACAAGCTCGGATTTTATCTTTTTTACCTTTTACTAACACTGAAAGTTTAGAAAAAATGAAGGTGCGCATTCGAGAAGCTAGATTGAAAGCTGAAGAAGCAAGATTAAAAGCTAAAGAAGCTCGATTTAAAAAAGCTAAAGATGCTCGAAATCAAAATAAAAAGACATTTAGAAAGATCTTCATAAATCCTAAAAATAATAAACTAAATACTGAAGCTAGTTAATAATTAAAGCATATCATATAGGTTTCTTTGACAATAATCATAAATAAATTCCGCATAAACCCGGAGTCAAGTCTCCGGGACCTCTTTTTTAATTATTTTGATTGAGGTATGAAACTCTCTTTTTTAGGATCTCATTCGAAATAATATAAAGACATTTCCCATTTGATATAGCAATTTGGGCAAGTATTTTACGATTAAGAATCAATTGGTTTTTGTACAAATTATTGATTCCTTTATTATAACTATAACCTACTCCCATTGCACGAATGACTGCATTTAGACGAGTGATCCACAAACGACGAAAATCTCTCTTTTTTTTATCCCTATCCCGATGTGATGAAACAAAAGCTCTTAGTCCCTGTTGAATAATACTTCGAGTAAGTCTTGAATGAGACCCTCGGAATTTTGATACACAGAAACGTATTTTGGTTCGGCGTGTCCGAGCTATAGATCCCCGTTTAATTCTGGTCATATCAGTTTTTAAATAACTCAGTCGTTTTTCAGTTTCATTTTAGCCATTATTTTAGTGGTTCTTTAATTTATTTATTTCTATAAGAATTAATATTCACTCTAATAATAAATAATATGATTACGACTCTGACAACGAATTTATCCAATGTATAAAACGAAATTTCAAATGGCTTTTGCAACTCTAACCTTCCCAACCACGATTTTTCTTGTGTTTTTTAGGTATTTTCTTAAATTATTGTAAAACAAGAAACAAAATACCAACAAAATTTTCAGTTCTTAATGTATCAAAAACAGTGTTAAAAAATAGAACTAGATAACTCAAATAGTGGCATTCCATCGTTTCTATGATTTCTTCTTTTTTTAAACGGTGAGGTCTTTTCTATACACCGGAGCTCTTCACTTAATTTCATCATCTTTTATTGAGAACTTGTATAGTTCACATTATTATTAGGCTCAACCCAGTAATTCTCCAGTAGGGTAAAGAGTAATAGGTCTTTCACAACAAGATCCACTTAAGATCAAAGTGACGATATTTAAATAAGAAAATTAGCTGAGATAGCTGACCCTGTTAGGCCGTTTTTGTCAGATTGGGAACCTTTATTTTTAGGATTTGCCCCGCTTAATGGATAACCTTTTGGTACCACCGGAGAATTTCTTCTAATACTTAAATTAAGGTCAGTGGATTTGCACCAGTGGAAACCATAAACTTTCTATCTAACGAGTCGCACATACACCCTAGTACACGTTCCTCGACGCTGAGGGCATCTCCTAAGAGCGGGGGATTTTGTGACATTTCTTATCGGCTGTCTTGCATTTCTAATAAGTTGTTTAATAGTAGGCATCGTAGATTAGATCAATCAAATAGAAGGACTGGTTTAGATGGATCCTAACCGATTAATCAGTGTTAGATAAGAGTAACCCCTACAACATCAACAAGTCCATAAGTTCTTGCTTCTGTTGGTGACAAAAAAACATCTCTTTCTATGTCTTCACTTATGAGCCAATGTGGTTTGCCTGTTCTTTGGGCATAAACCTCGATGAGGTTTTCACGCATTTTCAATAACTCGTCTACTTCCATCACTGCGTCTCCTGTTTGAGTCTCAAAAAAAGTACTCAAAGGTTGATGCATCATTACCCTGATAATATCAAACAAGTTTCTTTTGTTCGCCTGCAAAAGCAAAGACAACTGAGACAAGCGAAAACCGTACAGGCACTTTTTGATTATTGCATACGGCTAATAAATTTCAACTAATAAAAAAACTACTCGATTTATTAAGCAAATAAAGAAAAGAGAATCAGGATTAGATAAACGATCAAAATGCCATCCTTCCTTTCCGAAATGTTTAAAAGTATTATGATGGCTCCGTTGCTTTCTATATTTTATTTTTCTTTCTTGTCTATGGCAATCCCAAAGTTTCTTTGTCATCTAATAAAAATGAATTTTTTGTAATGAAACCCACGTATTAAATCCTCATTCATATTCAAGGAGACAAAAGGTTTGTGACACTGAACTGGACTTCTGAAAAGACCTTTTAGTTTTTATACTACTCTCTCGATACATAATCAAATAGTTTGAAAAGAATGACAAACTTTTCATATCGAATTCAAAGTGCCATGCTATTTTTACTTAAATTAGAATCTTCATATTCATATAAAGAAGGCATAGTATTCGTCGTGATTTTGTGGAAAAAAACTCTTTGGCGCCAAGCGTGAGGGAATGCTAGACGTTTGGTAATTGTTCCCCCAACTAGGAGAAAACATGCCATCGAAGCGGCTAGTCCGACGCATATTGTTTGTGTATCTGGTCGTACAACTTGCATACTATCGTAAATAGCCACTCCAGATATTATTCCTCCGCCGGGCGAGTTTATAAAAAAAAAAATATCCTTGGGATCATCCTGAATACCAAGATAGATAAAAAGACCCGCAAGTTGATTCCCAATTTTCGTATTTATTGTATGAGTTAAAAAAAGGCATCGTTCGCGATAAAGTCGGTTGTTTCGGGTCAAATATTTCCCTTTCGGAACCGTACACGCGCCTTTTGATACATACGGTTCAACAAACTTTTGAAAATGAATCGATGTATAGATTCTAGTCCATTTCTGTTTTTCAAAATGGGCTTTTTGGTCACTCAACGTATTGAGTTAACTTCTCATTGATTTATTGTCTCATCGAGATTTAATCCAAATTGCGATGTTATTTTCTTGTTCCTGAATGAGTTTAGTTTTGTATAGGTTTTTGCTCTTCTCCGGGTCAAGATTCTCCCTATTTTGTATTTGTATATATAGAACAAATACGTTCTGATTGCCATTTTTTTTATTTTCAATTCCTTTTAAGTTTTCAAAGTCTAGGCATTGATAGCTTACCAAGTGGCTTTTGTAAACGGAGCTTAAATACTTCAAATTTTTCGTACAACCATAATAACGACTGGTATTCAATTTCCCCATCAAATGTTAGAATTGTATTTCACGCTCCAAATTTGGGATGATTCCCTGGATTGATTTTTGGTGAAAAAGGGTTATCTCGATCGGGTGAGATATGGGGAAAGTCCCAATTGACTCAATCTATCTGCCAAGCCGCACTATATATCAATCCACACTTGACCTGTATCTTCGTCATATAGGAAACGTACTCTTGGAACACCAATGGGCATAAAAAAATTAAATGAAAAACACTTTAATATCTTTCTCAAAGTTCACTTTGATATGGAAACGTCAAAATAATAAAACAAAAATAGGGTTTTATTCGCTTCAGTTGGAATAGTGGTTTTTATAAAAGCAAAAAGCCCCTATTCTTAAATTCTTAACAATAGATATCTAACTCAAAACTATATTTCCAAGGGCAAGGCAAGAAAGTTATGTAGTGTCTCTTTCTCTTTAATCAAGAGGTATTTTCATGGGTTTACCTTGGTATCGTGTCCATACTATTTTATTGAATGATCCTGGTCGATTGCTTTCGGTTCATATTATGCATACAGCTCTGGTTGCTGGGTGGGCTGGTTCGACAGCTCTGTATGAATTAGCCGTTTTTGATCCTTCTGATCCAATTCTTGATCCAATGTGGCGACAGGGTATGTTTGTTATACCTTTTATGACTCGTTTAGGAATAACTACTTCGTGGGCGGGTTGGGATATCACAGGGGGGCCTATAACGACTCCGGGTTTGTGGAGTTACGAGGGTGTCGCTGGAGCACATATTTTTTTGTCTGGATTATGCTTTTTGGCAGCTATATGGCATTGGGTGTATTGGGATTTAGAAGTTTTTTTTGATCAACGTACAGGAAAACCTTCTTTGGATTTGCCCAAGATCTTTGGCATTCATTTATTTCTCGCAGGGATAACGTGCTTTGGGTTTGGGACATTTCATGTAACAGGTTTGTATGGTCCTGGAATTTGGGTTTCAGACCCTTATGGCCTAACAGGAAAAGTACAAGCTGTCAATCCAGCCTGGGGCATAGAAGGTTTTGATCCATTAGTTCCAGGAGGAATAGCTTCGCATCATATTGCAGCTGGGACTTTGGGCTTATTAGCGGGCCTATTCCATCTGAGTGTCCGCCCACCCCAACGGCTATATAGGGGATTGCGTATGGGAAATATTGAAACCGTCCTTTCTAGTAGTATTGCCGCTGTCTTTTTTGCAGCGTTTGTAGCGGCCGGAACTATGTGGTATGGTTCAGCAACTACTCCAATTGAATTATTTGGGCCTACCCGGTATCACTGGGATCAGGGCTATTTTCAACAAGAGATATATCGTAGAATTAGTGCGGGACTAGCCGAAAACCAAAGTTTATCGGAAGCCTGGTCTAAAATTCCGGAAAAATTAGCTTTTTATGATTATATTGGCAATAATCCTGCAAAAGGCGGATTATTCAGAGCGGGCTCCATGGATAAGGGGGATGGAATAGCAATTGGATGGCTCGGCCACCCGATCTTTCGAGATAAAGAAGGACATGAACTTTTTGTACGCCGTATGCCGACGTTTTTTGAAACATTTCCAGTTATTTTAGTAGACAGTGATGGAATTGTTAGAGCTGATGTTCCATTTAGAAGGGCAGAATCAAAGTATAGTGTTGAACAAGTAGGCGTAACTGTGTCGTTTTATGGTGGTGAACTCAATGAGTTGACTTATAGCGACCCTACTACTGTGAAAAAATATGCTAGACGTGCTCAATTGGGTGAAATTTTTGAATTAGATCGTGCCACTTTGAAATCTGATGGTGTTTTTCGAAGCAGTCCAAGGGGCTGGTTTACGTTTGGCCATGCTTCATTTGCCTTGCTTTTCTTCTTCGGCCATATTTGGCACGGTGCGAGAACATTATTTCGAGATGTTTTTGCCGGTATTAATCCGGATTTAGATTTGCAAGTTGAGTTTGGGGCATTCCAAAAATTGGGAGATCCAACTACAAAAAAATTGGGAGTCTGATATATCATTTATCAGATTACTTTTTACTTTTCGTTTCATTTTACGAACTCCAAATCTCATAAAAAAGAAAGGGGTAAAGAAAGTTATCTATAATTCAAAATCACGATCAAATTTATGGAAGCAGTGGTTTATACATTCCTTTTAGTCTCGACTTTAGGCATTATCTTTTTTGCTATATTTTTTCGCGAATCGCCTATACTACCAATGAAAAAAATCAAATAAATTTTTCTTCCATGAAGTTGAAGTAATTTACGTACTCCAATATGGGTCGACTTATTACTTCAACTCGTTTCCATGTTCTTCGAAAGGATCTCTTAGTTGCTGTGAGGGTTGTCCAAAAGCGGTATATAGGGCGTATCCAGTAAAACTCATAAGTAAACCTGATAGAAAGAGAGTTACAAGGGTTGCTAGTTCCATGTTATTTAGGATTGCTATTTTGTAATTATATTATTATATAAATATTATTATATAAATTTTAAAATTTAAATTAATTTACAACAGAATGGTATAAAAGAAATAGATTCGCTCAAAAAATAAGGAAGGATTTATGGCTACAAAAATTATTGAGAATGGTCCAAAACAAACGACTGTAAGTAATCTATTAAAACCATTGAATTCAGAATATGGTAAAGTAGCTCCTGGGTGGGGAACGACTCCCTTGATGGGTGTTGCAATGGGTCTATTCGCGGTATTTTTATCTATTCTTTTGGAAATTTATAATTCTTCCGTTTTATTAGACGGAATTTCAATAAATTAAAACCTATTCAAATAGATGTTTGAATTTTTTTTTTTTTTTTTTTTTAATTTTGCGATTTGATCGCGTCATTTTTTTTTTTTTTTCTTTTCCGGAAAATGGGTGGGGGACTTTTTTGATTGGGCCCACTTGATTGTATTAAGACTCTGGTTCTTTTATTTTTTTTTTTGGAAATTTTTAATTTTTCCTTTTTATTTATGGGAATTTTAATAWWTTAAAAYTTTTTMWAWTRKRTTTTTNAATTTTTTTTTTTTTTTTTTTCAATTTGGCAGTTCGATCGCGTCATTTTTTGATTTCTGTCATTTCCGGAAAATGAGTGTGTGACTTGTTAGATTGGACCCAATTGCTAGTACATAGACTCTGGTTCTCGTGCTTCAAGATAATTCGACTTCGTCAGATACGACTTGTAGTCTCTGAAACACAAATATAGATTGGAAACTATGATTAATACTTAAATATTCACTATTTAGACCTCGTGCCGGGGTTCCAAAAGAGGTTGTAAAAACATTTGGACACTAATTTAGCTACGTGAAAATAACAAGGTTCTTACTCAAGGAATCCTGACTTGTTGCGTTTAGGTTTTTTATTAAATCATCAATCAGCGTGGTTTGAAATTAAGAATCTGCGGTTTTATTCAATTCATAGGGTCTTAACAAGGTAATTTCTATCCAAGACTATAAAAAGCACAAACAAATGCAAAAAAGAAAAGGGAGGGAAAGAGCAAATTCAAAACGCCCGTCAAAATGAAGAAAATGACGAAGGAGCTAACTTGATATTTTGGCAATAGTCCCACAACAATAATAAATATTTATTCTTTATCACTTTAGGATTTTATTGAATTTGCGAGATTAATAAGTTTCAATCGGAATTTTAATTCAAGTTAATTTAGTATTGGGGCATTTCTGCTTGAGCTGTACGAGATGAAAGTTTCATATACAGTTCTCAGAGGGGGATTCAACCTATCTCAATAATGTAAATAAAGTATATGATTGGTTCGAAGAACGCCTAGAGATTCAGGCGATTGCGGATGATATAACTAGTAAATATGTTCCTCCCCACGTCAATATTTTTTATTGTTTAGGTGGAATTACCCTAACGTGTTTTTTAGTACAAGTAGCTACTGGATTTGCTATGACTTTTTACTACCGTCCGACCGTAAATGAGGCTTTTGCTTCTGTTCAATATATAATGATTGAAGCGAATTTTGGTTGGTTAATCCGATCAGTTCATCGATGGTCAGCAAGTATGATGGTATTGATGATGATCCTTCATGTCTTTCGTGTTTATCTCACGGGGGGATTTAAAAAACCTCGTGAATTAACCTGGGTTACGGGTGTGCTTCTGGCTGTATTAACTGCATCTTTTGGCGTAACTGGTTATTCTTTACCTTGGGACCAAATTGGTTATTGGGCAGTTAAAATTGTAACAGGTGTACCCGAAGCTATTCCTCTAATCGGAGCCCCATTGGTAGAACTTTTACGTGGAAGTGCTGGTGTGGGACAATTTACGTTGACGCGTTTTTATAGTTTACACACTTTTGTATTGCCGCTTATCACTATTGTATCTATGGTAATGCACTTTCTAATGATACGTAAACAAGGGATTTCGGGTCCTTTATAAGAAAACTCTATTGACTTATTTCAGATCTATATTTTCATCGAGGTCTCACTAGGGGGAGCAGTACTAGTATTTCTTGGCGAGAAATTTTTATTTTAATTGTTTGAGCATGAATAATTGAAAGGTGAAGGGAGTAAGATAAAAAAAGGATTATGGGAGTGTGTGACCTGAACTATTGATGTGTCTATGTAGAGATATACCTGCCACATTGGAATTGGCATTACCAACCAAATGTGTCTCTGTTCCAATCGGAGCATAAGCCCTATGTGAGAGATAGGCTGGTTCGCGTCAAGAGATTTTTTCGATGATCAGGTAAAATCCTGTTGTATACACGAGCAGGCTCCGTAAAATCCAATTTTTGAAGAGCAAAAGCTCATCATCAAAGCAATTTTTTTATTGAGCATAAAAAAATTGAAAGAATAAATTTATAGTATTTAAATGTAGTTATTTCCTCTACATTAGCTATTAGCTTCATCTCGATAATACTATCGGAGTAAAATAAGAGATCTAACGAAGAACATAAGTTAGACTTTTTTAGGAACAAGGAAACCTTTTTTGTTTATTGTAACTTGTAAAAGGGTTTGCAATCAATATCAATTGAATCTAGGTGTGAGACGACCCAAAAAGCACAGGAGCTTTTAGCCTACTTGGGGCTTGAGTATTTACTTGAAAAAACTGAATGTTTTTAATTCAACGATTCTTATAGCATAATTATCGAGCTTGTGCATGAATAGCTATAGAACTTTCTTAAATTTTGTTCATTTTTCGTACTGCTCGAGCTGGATGATTAAAAATTATCATGTCCGGTTCTTTCGGAGGATGAATCTAGTAGATTTCACCTATCCCAATAACAAAAAAACCTAACTTGAACGACCCTCTGTTAAGAGCTAAATTAGCTAAAGGGATGGGTCATAATTATTACGGGGAGCCTGCCTGGCCAAATGATCTTTTATATATTTTTCCAGTTGTAATTATGGGTACTATTGCATGTAATGTTGGCTTAGCGGTTCTAGAACCCGCAATGCTTAGCGAGTCAGCTGATCCTTTTGCAACCCCTTTAGAAATATTACCAGAATGGTATTTCTTTCCTGTATTTCAAATACTTCGTACAGTGCCTAATAAAATATTGGGTGTTCTTTTAATGGTTTCAATACCTGTGGGATTGTTAACACTACCCTTTTTAGAAAATGTTAATCAATTCCAAAATCCATTTCGCCGTCCAGTATCCACTAGTATATTTTTGATTGGGATTGCAGTTTCCTTTTGGTTGGGCGTTGGGGCAACATTACCTATTGAAAAATCCCTAACTTTAGGTCTTTTTTAAATTGTGACAAATTACAGCTTGTGTATCTAGGGTAACCTTTTTTCATGTCAGAGTTTTCCCTAGATACTGAAGTTCTAGTTTATTTAATTCTGAGTTCTTTAATTTAGATTAGTCTATAATAAATTGGTGAAAGAAAAAATTTGATATATAAATAAACTATCAAATATTTTCCTAAAAATCTAAAATCTGTTTTTGATCTCTTCGACATAAAAATGTTCCGGTTTCATAAGATTATCTTTTCTGTTCTTTAATAAGGTGTAATAATGTAAATTTATTCGAGTTTTTTCAAATGCATTCAAATCTCATATGCCCCCATTTTTGCAGATGCTTTTAAAGACGTTCTTAAAGGTGCTATCTGCAATCATCAGAAAAGTGTTTACTAATTGGTCTCATTTCAATTTAAGTGTCCCAGCAGGAGAAACTGGGAGTTTCTATCGAACCCTCACATAAAACATCAATAATAAGCCTGATTGAATAATAAATAATTTTTTCTCTATACACGTCGTTTTTTCGGAGGTCTACAGCCATTGTGTGGCATAGGAGTTATATCCAGTATCAACTCTAATCGGATACCGCTTCGACGAATCGCTCGTAATGCTGCGTCTCTTCCGAGCCCAGGGCCCTTTATTAAGACGTCTGCTTCGCGCATACCTTGGTTTATTGCCGTGCGGATAGCATTTGTTGCTGCGGTTTGCGCAGCAAACGGCGTCCTTCTTGTAGTTCCTTTGAATCCTGCACTACCCGCAGAAGCCCATGAAACTACGCGCCCTCGTACATCGGTAATAGTGACTATAGTATTCTGTAAACTAGCTTGAATATGAATTACTCCTTGTGGTATTTTACGTATATTTTTACGTAAACGAGTACGTCCATTCCTACGCGAACTAATTCTCGGGATTAATTTTGCCATAGTTTAGCTTTTTTTATTTTTTAAATCTGGGTCAGTGAGGATATATATTTCGAAATTGTTCATTTTTATATTGGTTTGGTTGCTATATTTTATCATCCCTGTCCTTGTTTATGTCTGGGGTTCGAACAAATTACTAAAATTCGTCCTCCTCGCCGAATTAATCGACATTTATCACAGATTTTACGAACAGAGGCTCTTTTTTTCATTGTTTGAACTCCTGAATTTTAAAGCTTATTTAATCGGAAAAAAATCTAATTCTTTAAATAAATACCGAATATACTGTATTTTAAAGCAATTTACTTAATTCAATAATTAACTAAAAAAATGAATAAAGGATCTACCATATATAACACAAAATTTCTCCCCCGATTCCTTCTAGTTGGGCCTCTCGGTCTGTAAGTATACCTTGTGATGTAGAAAGAATTACAATTCCTATCCCACCTAAAATCCTAGGTATTTTTTTAGACGTAGAATAGATTCGTAGACCGGGTCGACTTATCTTTTTTAAGTTTAAAATATTCGTAAGGGGTCTTTTTTTACTCTTTTGATGTCGCAAAGTTAAAACCAAAAAATATTTTCCGTTTTCTTGGTGTTTTCTCACGTTTTCAAGAAAACCTTCTCGTAAAAGTAGTTTTATGATCTTATCAGTAATATTAGTGGAGGGAATTTTAACCACTTTTTTTCCATCCATATTAGCATTTCGTATAAAAGTTAATATCTCAGCAATCGTGTCTCTACCCATGATACATATGAATTTAGTAGGCTCAAGAATTTTATAATATCAACATGCTTTTTTTCACTTTTACTTTTTTTGTTATTTTCATTAATTTGAGTTAAAGTAAAGTAATATACGTGAGCCAGATTTGACTCAATATTAAAGTGATAAAGAGATTTCTTTTAAGTTCGCAGACTAAATTATAATACTTCGGGAGCTAAGGAAACTATTTTATTAAAATTTAATTTTCGCAATTCTCGTGGGATTGCACCAAAAATTCTGGTCCCTTTTGGATTTCCTTCTTTATCAATAATAACTGCGGCATTATCATCATATCGTAGTATAATTCCGTTGGCACGTTTGAGTTCTTTACGGGTCCGCACAATTAAGGCTCTGACTACTTCTGATTTTTCAAGAGGCATATTAGGCACAGCTTCCTTTATAACAGCAACAATAATGTCACCAATATAAGCATATCGACGATTGCTAGATCCGATTATTCTAATACACATTACTTTTCGAGCCCCGCTATTATCCGCTACATTTAAATGGGTTTGAGATTGAATCATATAAGTTCTTACTCTGTCTTTTACCAACGCAAGGGGCAAAGAAAAAAAGAAATATTTTTTATCCACAAATCGACGAATAAATCTGTTTAAGTCCACCTTTTCTATTCTATTTGAGTTCTGAAAAAATAAATTGAGTTCTGAGAGGCATTTTTGATGCTGCTATAGCAATGGCTCTTCTGGCAATATTTTGTGTTACGCCATCCATTTCATAAAGTATTCGCCCGGGTTTAACAACAGCTACCCAAAATTCTGGAGATCCTTTTCCCGAACCCATCCGTGTTTCTGCTGGGCGTATAGTAACTGGTTTATCGGGAAATATCCGTACCCATAGTTTACCTCCCCGACGCGCATTTCGTGTCATTGCCCGTCGACCTGCTTCAATTTGTCTAGATGTGATCCAAGCGGGTTCAAGTGCTTGAAGTCCATATTTACCAAAACAAATATTTTTACCTCGAGAAGAGACCCCTTTCATTCTTCCTCTATGTTGTTTACGGAATCGAGTTCTTTTTGGGTTATAGTTGATGATTGATGTTTTTTTTATTTCATCGCTACTCCAGAACCGGACGTGAGAGTTTCTTCTCATCCAGCTCCTCGCGAATTAGGACTAGTAGGATTTATAAAGTGAGTCTTTATAACAAAATTATCTAATTAGTAAATATTTTATTTTTTAATTTTATAAAGCGATTTATATTTGACTCGAGCATTCAAGGATTTACTGCTTTTTCTTAAATTCATGTATATTAATAATGTGTAAAAGACTTTTCGCGGGCGAATATTGACTCTTTTAATTTCTAAATCAGTTTGAGCACTAGCTAGTGATCTCGAAATATATGAATTAATTTGCGGCTCATTTCGCCATCCCAACTCGTGAATCTATTCAAGAAACTATTTTGCTTTTGCATTCACAAGTTCTATCGTTCCCATCACTTCTTCATTTTAATGATTAGGTCTTAATTTTACAATGGAGCGTGAATTTTTTTAGATAGAATAGATGCATAAAATGCGGTAGTTAGCCATTTTTCTTAGTCTTTAGTGGCTTCAAGCTCTCTCTTTATTTTATACTAACTATTTTCTTAATTAGTGAAAATTCTAAATTTACGTATTTATGCTTTCTTACATTGCCTATTTTACTAGACCTTACATAAATTGGAATTTTTTATTCTTGAGCGTTTTTTTCACTTTCTTTCTGCCCTCCAACTTAACTCCACATCTTTTTTTTTTTTTTTTCNAGTTTWTTTTGCTAATTAAAAAATAAAAAAATGGCAGTTGCTCGAAAGATATTCCCAATAATAATATCTTGACTGGTTCGGTTTTTTAGATCCAGATAATGACAAGTTGATGAGTTGATTATTCGTTTAGATTTGATTCTAAACTTTCAAAAGTTAACGAGTCACACACTAAGCATGGCAATAAAAATTCTAAAAAAAAAAATTACTTTTTATTTAACCTTATAAAATTGATTATTTGCACATAAATTTGGTTTTATTTGGTTTCATCCACAAATATCCAAATTTTTATGCCCAAGACCCCATAGATAGTTCGAACTGGATATGAACAATAATCAAAAGTCGCGCGAATAGTTTGTCGAGGGACGCGTCCTTCTCTAATCCATTGTACACGTGCAATGTCTTGTCCATTAAGGCGACCTGCAATCTGTACTTGAATTCCTTTTGTATCTGCGTCTTCCGCTAATTCAATAGCTTTTTTCATTGCTTGTCGAACGGACACTCTATTTTTTAATTGTCCGGCGATAAATTCGGCAAGAATATTAGGATTACTATAAGGTTTTTCAATTTTTGTTATAACAATGTTCAATTTTTGGTTTCCACAATTCAATTCTTTTTGTAGAGTTCTTTGTAATTCTTCCAGTCCTTGTGGTCTATTTTCTATTAACAATTTTGGAAATCCCATACAGATTCTCACTTCAATTAAATCAACTCGTTTGTAAATAAAGATACGTGCAATTCCCGCGACACCGGAGGGTGATATGCTTGTCTTTTGTATGTAGTTCTTTATAAAACTTCTGATTTTTTGATCTTCTTGTAAACTTTCCGAATACGCTTTTGGTTGTGAAAACCAAATTGAATAATGATCTTGGTTTGTACCAAGTCTTAGACCAAGTGGATTTATTTTTTGTCCCATAAACTTTGCAGCTTAAAATATAATTTAGTTAGAGGATTTTTTTCTTGTTCGGGTTCTACCGATTCAGTAGAAAGCTCGGCTAGTACAATAGTGATGTGGCAGGTTGCTCGTTTTATTAGATAACTCCGGCCACGAGCTCGAGGTTTTAATTTTTTTCTAGCACGTCTCTCATTTACTTCGGCTTTACTAATAAATAAATTTTCTTTCTTTGAAGTGAAAGTGGAACTAGCGTTTGATGCTGCCGAATAAACCAATTTAAAAATAGGATAGGCGACCCGATAGGGCAAAAGTTCTAATATAATAAGGGTTTCTTCATAGGAACAACCTCGAATTAGGTCAATTACTCTGCGGGCTTTATCAGCTGACATCGAGATATTTTGACTGAAAGTATAATTGTCGGGTTTTGTTTTATTTTGCATATGGTGTATAAAATTTGCCTCGTACTAATCAAGTGGAATTATAGAACAATTTTTTCGCATTAAAATAATATTCATCGCCGAGATTTATTATCACTTTTTTCATGCCCTCGGAAATTTACTGTAGCTGCGAATTCTCCCAATTTGTGGCCTACCATATCATCCATTATATAAATAGGTAAATGCTCTTTTCCATTATGGATAGCAATAGTATGTCCAATCATTATTGGGATTATTGTAGATCCCCGGGACCAAGTTATTATTATTTCTTTTTCAGCTTTTCTATTCAGCTTATTTATTTTTTTTAATAATTTATTAGCGACAAATGGATTTTTTTTTAGTGAATATGTCATAGTTTATTCCTCGTTTCTTTTTTATCTTCTTTTCATATTTCATATAATAATAATTTTATTTTTTCTATGACTTTTATTTAGTTTTAGTTTCGTTTAGTTAATAAATTAAAATTTCAGTTTATTTTCTTCATTACAGTCACTTATGAGGACGAAGAATAAACTTGTTGCTGTATTTATTCTTCCGTCTAGTTTTTTTTCCAAGTGTAGGATATCCCCAGGGGGTTCTGGGTTGTTTTCTACCAATAGGGGCTCGACCTTCACCACCTCCGTGAGGGTGGTCTATCGGGTTCATAACTAGCCCTCTTACGATAGGGCGTTTACCTAGCCAACGTTTAACTCCCGCTCTGCCTAAGCTTTTCTGATTCACCTCAATATTACCTACTTGTCCGATTGTTGCTGAACATTTTTTGGATAGAAAACGTAGTTCTCCAGATGGTAATTTTAAGGCAGCGGATTTACCCTCTTTTGCAATAAGTTTCGCAGCAGCACCTGCTGCGCGAGCTAATTGTCCACCCTTTCCACGTGTGATTTCTAGGTTATGCAGAGATGTACCCAAAGGTATTTCGTTCAACGGTAAAGAATTGCCAATTTTTATAGAAACTTCTGTACCAGAAATTATTGTGTCTCCAATTAGAGCCCCTCGAGGATGTAAAATATACCTTTTTTCACCATTTATATAATGTATGAGACAAATGCGTGCATTTCGATTAGGGTCATATTCTATCGTTATTATTTTCCCAGATATATCCTTTTCATTCCGTTTAAAATTGATTTTACGATATAAGCGTTTATGACCTCCTCCTCGATGTCGTATAGTAATGATTCCTCTGGCATTACGTCCTTTACCACAATGGCGCTTTCCAGAGATCAAATTTTTGGATTTCGCTTGACCTGTTATGCTTCTAGTGCGTGTGCTTGTAGGCTCAATTTTGTATGAGTTTATTATCATAATATTTAAGTAATTTTCTTTATAAGAGTTTTTGAATTGAATCTTTAAGATAAGTATAAGTCGGTTTTTCTTTGTCTTTTATTTCTAACAAACTAATAGAGAATCTTAGTAATTCCTGAGCAGATCAATTTTTAGGTTATGTAACAGATAGCGTGCATCCAGTAGGAATTGAACCTACGACTTCGCCAATTATGAGTTGGGTGCTTTAACCATTTAGCCATGGATGCTTAAAGAGGACCTTTAAAGATAGACATAATACATAATAGAGATAGGATTTGCAAAATGAAAATATTGTATAAAATAGTATTATAATATAAACAAATAGAAATCGTTGCAATTTAGGAATCAGCATTTTTGAATTTACAAAAATAGACAGAGTTCAACATGTCTGCAGAATGTGTAGTGTAAACTAAAAATATCATGAAAAAATTTCATAGTAATGGAAATAGATACATAACTGGTATCATAATAAAGACTAAACACGTTTGAATTTGAAAAATCAATGTTTTCAAATCTAAAATCCAATAAAGTAAAATAAACTAAAAAAACTCGGGAGGTTTACAGAGGTATGAAAAAACAAAATCGCAAATTTGGTATTTTTGAATTGAGAGAGATCAATAAGTCTAAATATTTCTTAGATTCATGGACCCAATTTTATTCAGTGGGATCCTTTATTCACATTTTTTTCCGCCAAGAACGGTTTTTAAAACTCTTTGATCCGCGAATTTTGAGTCTCCTACTTGCACGCAATTTACCGGGTTCAACAAGAAATCAATCTTTCACGATCAAGGGAGTCATAGTGGTTGTAGTCGGGATCCTTATATATCGCATGAACACTCAAAATATGGTTGAACGAAAAAACCTCTATTTGAAAAGATTTTTTCCTCTCCCGTTTACTCACACGAATGATCAAGCCCGTGGATTAACTAAAATGAGTATGTTGCTCCTTTCTTTTCCAAAGGGAAAAACTATATCTGAAAATTCTTTACTGAAACCGAAAGAAAATACTGAGGTTCTGCCAATAACAAAAGTGCGGTGGAGGCACTTGATGGAGAATCGTATTTTTCATGAAATGGTTGCCGGAATTGATATCTTATTCAAAGAAAAAGCGCTCCAATCTCTTGAGTTTCCGTTTGTATATTATCTAGATGACAAGGACCCTAATTCGGAATCGGGATTCAAAATCTTAGTGAAAAGTTGGATTTATTATCTTATGCCTGCTTTTCGTGAAAAAAGACCACAAGAAGGGCTCAAGTCAAATAGGATTGAGCATGTTTCTGATCTCTTCTCGAGAAAAGGGGGGACGATCTCCTTGCAAAATTGTACTCAATTTTATCGGTGGCAATTCCACCAAGATCTCTTCTTTCATTGGGGAAATGATAGGCCCGAATCCCATTTTTTTTGTAGTAATATGAGGTTAAACAAGGATCGGTTTTTTAGCAAAGGGCGGAATATATGGTCAAATCTGCAGTCTGCTTCCGCAAAATCAAGATCTCATTTTGTTCAAGGAAAGAATTCGAGTAAACTAAAAAGATCCTCTGATCCACCCATAGACCTTTTTGAGTCCCTTCAAAATGAGGATTCGGAATATTCTGGATTGATTCATCAAAAAAATATTCAACAACGAAAAGAACGAGCAAGTTCTTGGGATCCTTCCTTTCTTGAAACGGAACGCGAGAAAGAGCGGTTTCCGGAAAAAATGGAACATTTTCGGACAAGATTCCTTGCTTCTTTTTGCTCTGAGAGATGTTCAGAACTATATATAACGTCGACTCCGATTGAGAGGGCCACTAAAGATCCTCACTTTGGGAAGAAACCTCTTTGTTTTGTCCGGCGAGCGGAAAAGAGAGAAATACTTCATTTATTCAAAATCATTCTTTATTTACAAAAGACTGTCTCAATTCATTCTTTTTCATCAGATCCGGCCAAAAAAAATCTATTCTTTAGTTTAGTTCAGCGATTCTATTTGAAAGTCGAAGAGATCTTGCAAGGAAGAGCAGATCTATGGACTCTAGTAATAAGCGAACCCGATACGGTGTATCATAAGGAATTTTCTTTTTATCTTAATAGTGATTTGGGATTAGATAAAACAAAATTATTGAAGGAGATATTAAACGATAGGGCTGAATTAAAAAAGAAATCATTATGGGTTCGGTCTCCTCTTTTGTTTCGTTATCAACAATGTTATCCGGAGACTAATTCTTTTTTTAAGCGAGGCAGACAAAAAATGGTGGGTTTTGTTAGTAAAAATCAAATGAAATCTATTCGGCAATATCAAAATGACTCTAGTATCTCTTTTTATCTAAGAGATCTATTCAATAGATCCCATCGGAATCAAATTCCAAGAGAGCAAAAAGTAACAGCTCTTCTCAATTATCGAACTCGAATGAACTATAAAATCAAACAGGATTATACCTATAGATACAAATGGTCGAATAGCATAAAGAGTTTACAGGAACAGTTTGAACATTTCCTTTCTGCGCAGAAAAAGTTTTTTCAAGTCCAAAAGAGTCGTTTTGAAGGCACGTTTGAAGTCATGCAAGTGAAGTTTGGTGAATTACGTGTTTTTTTTATTCGATTTCCTGGTCAATTACGTGTTTATATTCTTCAATTACGTTTTTTTATTCTTGAAAAATGGATTTATTGGTCTGAGGTTCGTAAGTACATAGAGAAAAAAGTACAAAAAAGGGTATATAAGTTAATTCCTTATCTGTTGGACAAACTTTCCAAGGCAGTTTGGTCCTTCTTTTCGCCACATTCGCTTGTTGGCTTGTTTACTAAGATATTTGGTTTTGTGACTAAATTTATTTTCTTTTGGGCTAATTCACTTCTTTTTTACTGTGTCAGTTTAGGGAATACCCCGATTCAGCGATCCGAAATTTATATCTATGAATTGCAAGGGCCAACTCATAAACTTTGTAATCAGTTGTTAGAATCGATAGGATTTAAAATGGTTCATTTAAAGAGACTGAACCCCATTTTGGTGGAAGAGTCGAGTCCATCCAACTTCGTAGTAAATGGAGCAATAACATCACCTAATAAGCTACCAATTGACTCATTACATACTCGAACCAAATCTTTCTATAAAAAGGATTCCGATTTGTTTCAAATCTTGCACGATCAAGAAAATTGGTTGAACCCCGCGAATCAATTTCAAAGAAGTTCATTAATATATTCTTTTTATAAAGCAAATAGACTTCGATTCTTGAATAATCCGGACTGCTTTTGGTTCGATTGTAAGACAAGATTTCCATTTTCTGTGGAAAGGACTTGGAATACTCATTTCAATTTTCTTTATGGACAATTTCTGAATAGCTTGTTCCTTCAGAAGAAAATAGTTTCTTTGTGCGGGGGTAAAAAGCATATAGGTACTAGTTCACCAATGGAGGCACAAGTAGATCTAAAATTGATATCTCAGGATTTTCACTCCGATCCAGTCATTGGTCGAGCTATTTATTCGATCATAGATACTTCTGCAACACCTCTAACAGAGACAGAAATAGTGAATTTGGAAAGAACTTCTTGTCAACCTTTTTTAGATCTGAATATGAATCTATCTGATTCCGAAACAAAAAACTTTTATGAGTTTCCCAATTTCATTTCAAAGATGGGTTTGAGTCATAGTCCCTATTCAGAATCTATTCATTTTGATCGAAAAGAAAAAGGAACAAGTTTTCAAAGAGATAGTTTTTTTTCTCTTTTATCAGAAAAATGGAATTTATTTCAAAGATATCTGCCAAGTTTTTTTACTTTAGCAGGGTACAAATATATAAATCTGATATTTTCAGACCTAGTGTCAAGGGTTGTGGCTTTATCATGGCGAATTCTTCAGATCGAATTAGGGAAAATGCCATTTTTTATAACAATCGAGAGCTTGAGGAAGGGGGGGTTCAATAACTTTATTCTGGGCATAGAAATAATTCATCGAAATACTTCGGTAAAGATGTTCTATTTAAAAACTTTCTTTGTGATTTTTGTTGGGTATCTCATTACTATGCATCTTTTCTTTGTTTCGCGAGCGTTTATTAGGTTACATAAAAAATTAAAAAGTTTAAACTCTTTTATGAGTTCCTCATCTAGGATTGAGGTTCGAAAACTTTTAGATAAGTATCCTATGTCTGAACCAAATGATTTTTGGTTAAAGAATCTGTTCAGCGATATTATGACTCGAATTGCTTTTTCTATAAATGTCAGAAAGCTAAGTCATATAAGTCATACAAGTAAAGATATCTATTCCTTGCTCAGAAAAAGAAAAAACGTGAACTGGGAGTGGATTGATGATCAAATTGAATCCTGGGTCGCGAACACTAATTCGATTCATGAGGAAGAAAGCAAATTTTTGGTTCAGCTAGCCACATTAACCACAGAAAAAAGCGTTCTATTGAGTCTGACTCATAGTGATCATTTATCAAAGAATGACGCTGGTTATCAAATCCTTGAACAACCGGGAGCACTTTACTTCCGAGACTTAGTTGACATTCAGCAAAAGCATTTAATGAATTATGAGTTCAATACAGCCTGTTTCGCAGAAAGACGTCTATTCCTTGCTCATTCTCAGACAATCACTTATTCACAATGGGCTCATTTCCCATCTCCCGGAAAACCCTTTTCGCTACGCTTAGACTTATCTCCCTCTCGGGGTAGTTTAGTTATAGGTTCTATCGGAACTGGACGATCCTATTTGGTCAAAACCCTAGCGACAAACTCCTATCTTCCTTTCATTACGATATTTGTGAATAAGTTACTGGACAAGAATCCTCCGAAATTTCTTTCTGATATCGAGAAGGTGGAGAAGAGTGACAATATTGATCCTAGTTACGATATCGATAGGGTGGAGAAGAGTGAAGGTATTGATAACGAGATTGGTCGTGACCTTGCTACGGAGCTAGATCTGCTCACTTGGAATGCGCTAACTACGGATAGTGAGATGAAGGCTCAAATCGACCGATTGTCTATAACTCTTCAATTTGAATTAGCAAGAGCAATGTCTCCGTGCATAATCTGGATTCCAAATATTCATGATCTAGATGTGAATGAG